AGTTGGGGGAAGCCATAGGTATTATTGCGGGTCAATCAATTGGGGAACCGGGGACTCAACTAACATTAAGAACTTTTCATACGGGTGGAGTATTCACAGGCGGTACTGCCGAACATGTACGAGCTCCTTCTAATGGAAAAATAAAGTTCAATGAGTATTTGGTTCATCCCACACGTACCCGTCATGGGCATCCTGCTTTTCTATGTTCTATAGACTTGTATGTAACTATTGAGAGTCGGGATATTATACATAGTGTGAATATTCCACCAAAAAGTTTGATTTTAGTTCAAAATGATCAATATGTAGAATCTGAACAAGTGATTGCCGAGATTCGTGCCGGAACGTCTACTTTTCATTTTAAAGAGAGGGTTCGAAAACATATTTATTCTGAATCAGAGGGAGAAATGCACTGGAGTACTGATGTCTACCACGCACCTGAATATACATATAGTAATGTTCATCTATTACCAAAAACAAGTCATTTATGGATATTAGCGGGGGGTCCGTGCAGATCCAGTATAGTGTCTTTTTCGCTTTACAAGGATCAAGATCAAATGAATGTTCATTCTTTTTCTGTCGACGAAAGATATAGCTCTGACCTCTCAATTACTAAGGATCGGGTAAGACATAAATTGTTGGATCCTTCTGGTACTCGTAAAAAATATAGGGAAATTCTTGATTATTCAAGACTTGATCGAATTATATCCAATGGTCATTGGAATTTCATATACCCTTCGATTCTCCAAGAGAATTCTGATTTCTTGGCGAAAAGACGAAGAAATAGATTTATCATCCCATTACAATACGATCAAGAACGAGAGAAAGAATTAATACCCTCTTTTGGTATTTCGATTGAAATACCCATAAATGGTATTTTACGTAGAAATAGTATTCTTGCTTATTTTGATGATCCACGATACAGAAGAAAGAGTTCGGGAATTACTAAATATGGGACCGCGGAGGTGGATTCAATAGTCAAAAAAGAAGATTTGATTGAGTATCGAGGAGCAAAAGAATTGAGTCCGAAATACCAAATGAAAGTGGATCGGTTTTTTTTTATTCCCGAAGAGGTGCATATCTTACCCGGATCTTCGTCTATAATGGTCCGGAACAATAGTATCATTGGAGTAGATACACAACTCGCTTTAAATACAAATACAAGAAGCCGAGTAGGTGGATTAGTCCGAGTGGAGAGAAAAAAAAAAAGTATTGAACTGAAAATCTTTTCTGGAGATATTCATTTTCCCGGAGAGACAGATAAGATATCCAGACACAGTGGCATTTTGATACCACCAGGAACGGAAAAAAAAAATTCTAAGGAATCAAAAACAAAATCGAAAAATTGGATCTATGTCCAACGGATCACACCTATCAAAAAAAAGTATTTTGTTTTGGTTCGACCCGTAGTCACATATGAAATAGCTGATGGGATAAATTTAGCAAAACTTTTCCCTCAAGATCTCTTGCAGGAAAAAGAAAATGTCCAGCTTAGAGTTGTCAATTATATCCTTTATGGAAATGGAAAGTCAATTCGAGGAATTTATCACACAAGTATTCAATTAGTTCGGACTTGCTTAGTATTGAATTGGGACCAAGAAAAAAACGGTTCTATGGAAGAGGTTCATGCTTCCTTTGTTGAAGTAAGGGCAAATGATCTGATTCGTGATTTCATAAGAATTGAATTAGTCAAGTCTACTATTTCATATACCGGAAAAAGGTACGATACGTCAGGTTCGGGATTGATTCCTGATAATGGATTAGATCGCACCAATATCAATCCTTTTTATTCCAAAGTGAAGATTCCATTAGTTACCCAGCATCAAGGAACTATTGGTACGTTGTTGAATCGAAATAAGGAAGGCCAATCTTTGAGAATTTTGTCATCATTCAATTGTTTTCGAGTTGGTCCATTCAACGGTTCGAAATATAACAATGTGGCAAAAGAATCGAATCCCATAACTCCAATTAGGGGTTTGTTGGGCCCCTTAGGTACAATAGTACCTAAAATAGTGAACTTTTATTCATCTTACCATTTAATAACTCATAATCAGATCTTGTTAAACAAATATTGGCTACTTGACAATTTTAAACAGACTTTCCAAGTACTTGAAGTACTTAAATACTGTTTAATAGATGAAAATAGGAGGATTTATAATCCCAGTCCATGCAATAACATCATTTTGAATCCATCCCATTTGAATTGGTGCTTTCTACATTACAATTATTGTGAAGAGACATCCACAATAATTAGCATTGGACAATTTATTTGTGAAAATATATGTCTATTTAAATATGGACCACACATAAAAAAATCTGGTCAAATTTTCATTGTTCATGTTGACTCTTTAATTATAAGATCAGCTAAGCCTTATTTGGCCACTCCAGGAGCGACTGTTCATGGACATTATGGAGAAACCCTTTCTGAAGGAGATACATTAGTTACATTTATATATGAAAAATCCCGATCTGGTGACATAACGCAAGGTCTTCCAAAAGTGGAACAAATCTTAGAAGTGCGCTCGATTGGTTCAATATCGATGAACCTTGAAAGGAGAGTTGAAGGTTGGAACGAGCGTATACCAAGAGTTCTTGGAATTCCTTGGGGATTCTTAATTGGAGCTGAGCTAACCATAGCCCAAAGTCGTATCTCTTTGGTTAATAAGATCCAAAAGGTTTATCGATCCCAGGGGGTACAGATCCATAATAGACATATAGAGATTATTGTACGGCAAGTAACATCAAAAGTATTGGTTTCAGAAGATGGAATGTCTAATGTTTTTTTACCTGGAGAACTAATCGGATTGTTGCGAGCGGAACGAGCAGGGCGTGCTTTAGACGAAGCAATCTGTTATCGGGCAATTTTATTGGGAATAACGAGGGCATCTCTGAATACTCAAAGTTTCATATCTGAAGCAAGTTTTCAAGAAACTGCTAGAGTTTTGGCAAAAGCTGCTCTACGGGGTCGTATTGATTGGTTGAAGGGTCTGAAAGAAAATGTTGTTTTGGGGGGGATTATCCCTGTCGGTACTGGATTCAAAAAATTAGTGCACCGTTCAAAGCAAGACATTCATTTGGAAATAAAAAAGAAAAATCTATTCGAGTTGGAAATGAGAGATATTTTGTTACACCATAGAGAATTTTTTTGTTCTTGCGCCCCAAGCAATTTCTATGACACACCAGAAAAATCATTTAAGCGAATTCATAATTCTTAAGGAGATATTTTTCTTTTTACTTTACTAGTTATTGATTGGGTACTAAATAAAATGAAGAAATTTAGTTAAGTAATAAAAAAAATTAATGGTTTGGGCTGTGTATCAACGGCCAATCCCGGCAGAAGGTTCCGTAGGAACAATTATTTATTTGTTTATTTGTTAAAAAAAAAAAGAAAGCGTGGGAAAGATGACAAGAAGATATTGGAACATCCATTTGGAAGAGATGATGGAAGCAGGAGTTCATTTTGGTCATGGTACTAAGAAATGGAATCCTAGAATGGCCCCTTACATCTCTGCAAAGCGTAAAGGTATTCATATTATAAATCTCACTAGAACTGCTCGTTTTTTATCGGAAGCCTGCGATTTAGTTTTTGATGCAGCAAGTCGAGGAAAAAACTTCTTAATTGTTGGTACCAAAAATAAAGCAGCGGATTTAGTAGCATCAGCTGCAATAAGGGCTCGATGTCATTATGTTAATAGAAAATGGCTTGGCGGTATGTTAACGAATTGGTCCACTACGGAAACGAGACTTCATAAGTTCAGAGACTTAAGAGCAGAACAAAAGATGGGGAAACTAAACCGTCTCTCTAAAAGAGATGCAGCAATGTTGAAGAGAAAATTATCTACTTTGCAAACATATCTGGGCGGGATCAAATATATGACTGAATTGCCCGATATTGTAATAATCGTTGATCAGCAAGAAGAATATACAGCTCTTCGAGAATGTGTCATTTTGGGAATTCCGACGATTTGTTTAATCGATACAAATTGTGACCCAGATCTCGCAGATATTTCGATTCCAGCCAACGATGACGCTATAGCTTCAATACGATTGATTCTTAACAAATTAGTATCCGCAATTTGTGAGGGCCGTTCTAGCTATATAAGAAGTCGTTGATTATGTTATGATTAAGAATAATAATAATAAGATTAGTTAATTATTTTGATTTATTGGATCGGTTACTATTCTTGTCTTTCATTTTTAAAAAGAGATAAAATGGGATATTGATATTATGTTATGTGATTTCTTGGTATCCTAACTATATGATTAATGATGAAAGTAGATGAGTCGAGAAAGAGATGGTTGAATCAAAATAATTCTTTTTTTTTTCAGTTCGATTTCTGTCAGAGGACAATATGAATGTTATACCATGTTCCATTAAAACACTCAAAGGGTTATACGATATATCAGGTGTAGAAGTAGGCCAACATTTATATTGGCAAATAGGAGGTTTACAAATTCATGCCCAAGTACTTATCACTTCTTGGGTCGTAATTGCTATCTTATTAGGTTCAGTCATCATATCCGTTCGGAATCCACAAACCATTCCGACCGACGGTCAGAATTTCTTCGAATATGTCCTTGAATTTATTCGAGACTTGAGCAAAACCCAGATTGGAGAAGAATATGGCCCTTGGGTTCCCTTTATTGGAACTATGTTCCTATTTATTTTTGTTTCTAATTGGTCAGGTGCCCTTTTACCTTGGAAAATCATACAGTTACCTCATGGGGAGCTAGCCGCCCCCACAAATGATATAAATACTACTGTTGCTTTAGCTTTACTCACGTCAGTAGCATATTTTTATGCGGGTCTTACCAAAAAAGGATTGGGTTATTTCGGAAAATACATTCAACCAACTCCAATACTTTTACCAATTAACATCCTAGAAGATTTCACAAAACCTTTATCTCTTAGTTTTCGACTTTTCGGGAATATATTAGCTGATGAATTAGTAGTTGTTGTTCTTGTTTCTTTAGTACCTTTAGTAGTTCCTATACCTGTCATGTTTCTTGGATTATTTACAAGCGGTATTCAAGCTCTTATTTTTGCAACTTTAGCCGCGGCTTATATAGGGGAATCCATGGAGGGTCATCATTGATTAGTTTTCGAAATAGTCTTTATTTTTAAGCTTATCCCAATTGAGGCAATGCATAGTTCAAGATTGGTTCTTAGTTGAGGAACATAATAGATATAAATACATATATATATACGACTAGAGTTGTAGGAGGAAAGATAGACGATATTACGAAATGGCGGATGGGTTAGTGGGGGTCACCACTAGATATATGGAATGTTTATAAGGCCAGCCACAGCCCCTGTATATTTTTCGAAAAATTCTTCTAGAATCCGATTCAATATAAAAAGAAAATGCGGGCGGTTTACGTTATGAAAGAAACAAATGTATATGTGATATTAGATATATACTAGTTATATAGGGGTTATCTCTATCTATATTTCTATATTAATTTCATTATTTTTTTATTTTATTCGAAGTTTTAGTTACTTCGACTCAATATATTTTTGTGATCAAATAAGTAATAATTCATTGGTTGATTGTATCATTAACCATTTTTTTTTGGTGCGAGGAACCTATCATCATGAATCCACTGATTTCTGCCGCTTCCGTTATTGCTGCTGGATTGGCCGTAGGGCTTGCTTCTATTGGACCTGGAGTTGGTCAAGGTACTGCTGCAGGCCAAGCCGTAGAAGGTATTGCGAGACAACCAGAAGCAGAAGGAAAAATACGAGGTACTTTATTACTTAGTCTAGCTTTTATGGAAGCTTTAACAATTTATGGACTGGTCGTGGCATTAGCGCTTTTATTTGCGAATCCTTTTGTTTAATTTAATCCTAGAATGAAAATGTAAAAAAGTACGTTACCTACTTTTTTCTTATTTTATTAACTCGTTGCCATTTGCTTCTGTGAATTATATCAATACTTTATTCCTACAATTATGTATATGTATTTGTTGCGACAATACCCCGGGAAGGAGTGATTTGAGGATGAGGAATTTGTGGATTCACTCGCTTTCTCCCTTCCCGTCCTTAGTTTAGTACGATGGAATTTTTCTTTTAGGAAGTGTTTGAACAAAGGAGATATTTTGCAATTGATACGAGACCCAGGACCTAACTTAATAAGTATCTTATCGGATACTTCAAAAAAAAAAGAAGAAATTTTGTAATTCTCAATCTCAAATTCAATAAATAGATTTAATCTACTCCCATTAACATTAAAAAAAAAAACGGGAAATTAAGAAAAAGAAATCGATAAAAAAAAGGGCGAGTCAAGTGATACAAAAAGAACTCTGTTCTTTCTTAGTCCTATCTATAAGAGGAGAGCATATGAAAAATGTAACCGATTCTTTCGTTTCCTTAGGCCACTGGCCATCCGCCGGGAGTTTCGGGTTTAATACCGATATTTTAGCAACAAATCCAATAAATCTAAGTGTAGTGCTTGGTGTATTGATTTTTTTTGGAAAGGGAGTGTGTGCGAGTTGTATATTTCACGAATAGGTTGGATCTAACCGACTGCACTTTATTTATGTTATTCTATAATTTTTATAGGATAAATAGGAAAAAAGTGCATAATCTCGACGAATTCCTTCTGAGTAAATTCATAAATCATATGTAAGAACCATAGCATTTCGTTATTCATTGGTAAGTTAACTTTGATTCTCTATCAACCAACCAATAATGTGAGACCATTAATATGGTTAAAGCTAAACTGTTTGAAGTCCGGGCACAACATGGTACTCTTTCTACCACTACGTTAATAACGAAATGGTTTAAAAAAGAATAGTTGATAATTTTTCCGATATAGAACACTCATATCGATAAAATGATTTGAACCATTTACTAGAATAAAGAAAGGGCGCCTTGCCCTTTATTATATTATCCAATGCCGAATCGGCAACCTATATTATGTATAAAAAGGGGGAATTTTTGGATTTGAATAAAAAAGGAAATAAATTGAAATTTTCTATATTTTCAATGAAATAAAGAACAAATAAAGAAACAACTTTGCTGACAATTATAGATTTTTTGTCTGGTCGGAAGAGTCCTCCTAATATTCTGTTCTTGTATCGGTTTTGATATGTTTGAATATAAACAGAAATAGAGAGGATAGGCTCATTATATTAAAAAAAGATACGGGAATGTCTATAAAATAAAAAATTGAGCGTGAGAGCCAAATGAATCGAAAGATTCATGTTTGGTTCGGGAAGAGATCATGGAAGTTGTGAAATTAATGGTAAGATAATCTACTTTCATTAAACGATTTATTAGATAATCGAAAACAGAGGATTTTGAGTACTATTCGAAATTCGGAAGAATTACGTAGAGGGGCCATTGAACAGCTCGAAAGAGCCCGGTCTCGTTTACGGAAAGTAGAAATGGAAGCAGATGAGTATCGAATGAACGGATACTCTGAGATAGAACGAGAAAAAGCCAATTTGATTAATGCTACTTCTTCTAGTTTGGAACAATTAGAAAATTACAAAAATGAA